GATCATTTAACAAAGAATGACTCTGGTTATCAAATGATTGAACAACCGGGATCAATTTCCTTACGATACTTAGTTGACATTCATCAAAAGGATCTAATGAATTATGAGTTCAATAGATCCTGTTTAGCAGAAAGACGGATATTTCTTGCTCATTATCAGACAATCACTTATTCACAAACCTCGTGTGGGGCTGATAGTTTTCATTCCCCTTCCCCATCTCCTCATGGAAAACCCTTTTCGCTCCGCTTAGCCCTATCCCCTTCTAGAGGTATTTTAGTGATAGGTTCTATAGGAACTGGACGATCCTGTTTGGTCAAATACCTAGCGACAAACTCCTATGTTCCTTTCATTACGGTATTTCCGAACAAGTTCCTGGATGACAAGCCTAAAGGTTATCTTCTTGATGATATCGATATTGATGATAGTGACGATATTGATGATAGTGATGATGACCTTGATATTGATACGGAGCTGCTAACTATGACGAATGTGCTAACTATGTATATGACGCCGAAAATAGACCGATTTGATATAACCCTTCAATTCGAATTAGCAAAAGCAATGTCTCCTTGCATAATATGGATTCCAAACATTCATGATCTGCATGTGAATGAGTCGAATTACTTATCCCTCGGTCTATTAGAGAACTATCTCTCCAAGGATTGTGAAAGATGTTCCACTGGAAAGATTCTTGTTATTGCTTCGACTCATATTCCCCAAAAAGTGGATCCCGCTCTAATAGCTCCGAATAAATTCAATACATGCATTAAGATACGAAGGCTTCTTCTTCCACAACAACGAAAGCACTTTTTCATTCTTTCATATACTAGGGGATTTCACTTGGAAAAGAAGATGTTCCATACTAACGGATTCGGGTCCATAACCATGGGTTCCAATGCGCGAGATCTTGTAGCACTTATCAATGAGGCCCTATCAATTAGTATTACACAGAAGAAATCCATTATAGAAACTAATACAATTAGATCAGCTCTTCATAGAAAAACTTGGGATTTTCGATCCCAGATAAGATCGGTTCAGGATCATGGGATCCTTTTCTATCAGATAGGAAAGGCTGTTACACAAAATGTACTTCTAAGTAATTGCCCCATAGATCCTATATCTATCTATATGAAGAAGAAATCATGTAAGGTAGGGGATTCTTATTTGTACAAATGGTACTTCGAACTTGGAACGAGCATGAAGAAATTCACGATACTTCTTTATCTTTTGAGTTGTTCTGCCGGATCGGTCGCTCAAGATCTTTGGTCTTCATCCAGATACGATGAAAAAAATTGGATCACTTCTTATGGATTCGTTGAGAATGATTCTGATCTAGTTCATGGCCTATTACTATTATTACTATTAGAAGTAGAAGGCGCTCTGGCTCTGGCGGGATCCTCACGGACAGAAAAATATTGCAGTCAGTTTGATAATAATCGAGTGACATTACTTCTTCGGTCCGAACCAAGGAATCAGTTAGATATGATGCAAAATGGATCTTGTTCTATCGTTGATCAGGGATTTCTATATGAAAAATACGAATCGGAGTTTGAAGAAGGGGAAGGGGCCCTCGATCCGCAACAGATAGAGGAGGATTTATTCAATCACATAGTTTGGGCTCCTAGAATATGGCGCCTTTGTGGCAATCTATTTGATTGTATCAAAAGGCCCACTGAATTGGGATTTCCCTATTGGACTGGGTCATTTCGGGGCAAATGGATCATTTATCATAAAGAGGATGAGCTTCAAGAGAATGATTCGGAGTTCTTGCAGAGTGGAACTATGCAGTACCAGACACGAGATAGATCTTCCAAAGAACAAGGCTTTTTTCGACCAAGCCAATTCATTTGGGACCCTGCGGATCCATTCTTTTCCCTATTCAAAGATCAGCCCTCTGTCTCTGTGTTTTCACGTCGAGAATTCTTTGCAGATGAAGAGATGTCAAAGGGGCTTATTGCTTCCCAAACAAATCCTCCTACATCTATATATAAACGCTGGTTCATCAAGAATACGCAAGAAAAGCACTTCGAATTGTTGATTCATCGCCAGAGATGGTTTAGAACCAATAGTTCATTATCTAATGGATCTTTCCGTTCTAATACTCTATCCGAGAGTTATCAGTATTTATCAAATCTGTTCCTATCTAACGGAACGCTATTGGATCAAATGACAAAGACATTGTTGAGAAAGAGATGGATTTTCCCGGATGAAATGAAACATTTGATTCATGTAACAGGAGAAAGATTCCCCATCCCTTAGCCGTAAAGATATGTGCCCATGAAAAGGGGATTAAGTGGAACAGAATTGGCCGGATGGTAGAGTCGTGGAAACACTTGTTTCTTCCATCTTTTTGGCCTTAGCTCCATGGAAGAATTGAAATCTTAGATCACTATGTGTGGATGATATGAACTGCCTAAACAAGAATTCTTGAACTGCGAAAGAGCCTATTACTCGCTACATCAAACAATTTCTACTAATGAAACCATGTAAATACATCGGA